AATTGGTAGACACGCTGCTCTTAGGAAGCAGTGCTAGAGCATCTCGGTTCGAGTCCGAGTGGCGGCATAAATAATAATTCATGTTAATAATATATATACAATAATAGATACAATAGATCTAATAGAATCTAAAAGAAAATTTTAGATTCTATTTAAGCTTCCCGATTTCAATTTTTTAAAAAGGACTTTTTCTTTATGATATTTGCGACCTTAGAGCATATATTAACTCATATTTCCTTTTCGATCATCTCAATTGTTATTATAATTCATTTGATGAACTTATTAGTCTATGAAATCGAAGTATTACGTAATTCGTCAGAAAAAGGGATGATAGCTACTTTTTCCTCTATAACAGGGTTTTTAGTTACTCGTTGGATTTCTTCGGGACATTTTCCTTTAAGTAATTTATACGAATCATTAATATTCCTTTCATGGAGTTTATCCATTATTCATATGATTCCATATATTAGGAATCATAAAAATGATTTAAACGCAATAACTGCACCAAGTGCCATTTTTACCCAAGGCTTCGCCACGTCAGGTCTTTCAACTGAAATGCATCAACCCGCAATATTAGTACCTGCTCTACAATCTCAGTGGTTAATGATGCATGTTAGTATGATGTTATTGAGCTATGCAGCTCTTTTATGCGGATCGTTATTGTCAGTTGCTCTTATAGTGATTACATTTCAAAAAAAAATTGATTCTTTTTTGAAAAACAAGAATTTTTTAAGTTTAAGGAGGTCGTTTTTCTTTTTTTTCTTTGGTGATATGGAATATTTGAACGAAAAAGGAAGTGTTTTAAAAAAGGCTTCTTTCCTCTCATTTCAAAATTTTTACAAATATCAATTAGTTCAGCGTTTGGATTCTTGGAGTTATCGTGTCATTAGTTTAGGGTTTACCTTTTTAACCATAGGCATTCTTTCTGGAGCAGTATGGGCTAATGAAGCATGGGGTTCATATTGGAATTGGGACCCTAAGGAAACTTGGGCATTTATTACTTGGACCATATTTGCAATTTATTTACATACTAGAAAGAATTCAAAATTGCAAGATCAAGGCACGAATTCAGCATTTGTAGCTTCTATAGGATTTCTCCTAATTTGGATATGCTATTTTGGGATCAATCTATTAGGAATCGGGTTCCATAGTTATGGATCATTCCAATGAATATCCAATTAAAAAAAAAAATAAATTACATAAAGAATACATAAAAGAATCGTCTGATACACAATGAAATTTTGTGCGCGTTTTTGAGAACCTTTTAAATAGAGGAATTATTCAAAAGGTTCTCAAAAACTTTATATGTATCTCATTACAATTCTAATTAACACTTCCCTTTTTTTCATTGCACAACAAAGAATCGTGAAAAGAGGAAAGTCAAAGAATTCTAAGACTTTTTTTCCAATTAATGAAATTTATTGAATCTAAAAAAAGAATTAGTATCTATAAAAATAATCAGATAATAGAACTTGTACCTTGTCAACCAATAACGGGAGAACAAAATAAGGATAAATACCAATTCCTATTATAGGTAGAAAGATACAGATCGAGACAAAGAGTTTTCGTGGCCCAGAATCAAAAAAATTTGAGTTTGGAATATTGAATAGCTTGTATCCATAGAAAATCTGACGTAACATAGATAATAAAAAAAATAGGAGTTAATATCATTCCAATTGCCATTACAAAAGTAATTAACATTTTTAGCATGAAAAGATATTTTGGGCTGGTAATTATTCCAAAAAATCCAAAAAAGACTAAGAATTATGCAACAAAACCCCTCATTCCTGGCAATCCAAGAAAAGCCATTGAGAAACTACTAAACATGGTAAAGATTTTTGGCATTGGGATAGATATCCCCCATCTCTTCGAGATAAACAAAACGTATTATATCACAACTTGTTCCTGCTAAGAAAAAAAAGCGCATCACCAATTAATCTCTGAGAGAGTATTTGTAAAATGGCTTCATTAAGTCCTATGACAGTTATTCCTATAATTAGGAAATCCATATGTGAGATATGGAAGAATAGGCAATACATTTTTTTAAATTGCGTTGACCGAGAGCGGTTGAAGCCGCATAAATGATTTGTATTATTCCTACTATAATACTATAACCAACCATGGAGATAATCTAGAATGAGCGTGAGCTAATAATTCCATATTGATCCTAATCAATCCATATGCTCCCATCTTTAATAACTAAAAACATGCATGTACTGTAATGTACTGTTTCTGGTAACCATGTATGTAGGAATATCATTGGCGATTTGAAAGCCTAAATAATAAGAAAACCAAAATAGAGTATTATTTCCAATGCTGCAAGATACGATTATTAGCTAATTTTTCTAAATCTAATGTTGGTTCGTTGGAACTATATAAACCCATAGCTATAATTCCTATTAAGAGAAAAAAGGAACCTCCGGTAGTGCACAAAATAAACTTTGTGGCCGAGTATAGGCTTTTTTCCTCCCCACATGGATAAATGGATAAAAGTAAATAAAAAGGAATTAATTTGAATTACCACATGATGAAAAAAAGGAAAAAGTCTCGAGAAGAAAATGATACTATTTGGCCACTATACATTGCTAACATCAAGAAATAGAAAAATCGCGTTTGAGTAACTAATAAAACTGCTAAAGTAGTTATAAATCCTGTCAGTAAAAAGGGTCCTATGGAAAGTCCATGGGTTTCCAGTCTCCATTGAAAATCAAAAAGATTGATCCATTTAGAATCCTTCTTCAATTGGGTTAATGGATCGTCCAATTGGAAATGGAGATAGGTCATTAGAAGGAACTCTAGTATACATATATATACTCTAGGATACATATATATAGAGTATACCATTATTTCCCCTATGAGTGAAAAAGAAAATTAAAGAACCCGCGAATATGGGCAAAACAAAAAGTATTGTTAACCAAGGAAAATAACTCGTGATAAAGACAAGATAAAATTATACCAGAAAAGCCCGTGCTCGAGAGAAGATAATATATTATCTTCTCTCGAGCACGGGCTTTTGTCGGTAATAGAGTAATCAAATGATTCAAGTGGAGTTTTTTGTCACATAGTCACATATCAATAAGAAAGACCCATGCTGCGAGTTGTTTCATGCCATAAATAAACACGAACACTCAAAAAATCCGTTGGACAAGCGGATTCACATCTTTTACAACCTACACAATCTTCGGTTCTTGGCGCAGAAGCAATTTGCTTAGCTTTACATCCGTCCCAAGGTATCATTTCCAATACATCCGTGGGACAAGCTCGAACACATTGGGTACATCCTATACATGTATCATAAATCTTTACTGAATGTGACATTGGGTCTATAAATTCCAGTTTTGAACACAAAAAATTTTCAATCTGGTAAAATTAAAATAATAAAATGAAATAATCATATATTTTATATTGTAGACACCAGACGAATCAATGATTTATCAAAATTTTAAGAATCAATAGATTTTTTAATCTGTTTATGAGAAAGGACCAAGATACTTTGATTTCCATTTCAATAACCATGAAATATAAGTTTATGAATTCAATTCATGTTAATTTTACTATATGTATATAGAATTTTATATAGAATGTATATATAATATATAAAAATAGAGAATATAATAGAATATATAATATAGAAAGATAGAAAGATTCTATAGTATATAGAAATCTAATTATATAGATAGAAATAGAATTTAAGGATATAATGATCTATTATATATCAAGATATCAATATCAAATTAATACGTTTGTTATTAGGTTAGTTATAGAAGAGGTTAGTAACTCTAAATCTAAATCATAAATCTATATGAAAAAAGAGAAGAAAGAAAATAAACAAGTAAATACAAGTAAATAATAATAAGAGAATATTGATATTTTAATTCTAATTATATTATCTTATTATTTAAATTCATTCTATTATCTTCTTATTTTAATTCTATTTTTAATTCTATTATATTCTATTTAGAATATTCAATATTTGAAAAGTCTTATGTTTTAATTTCTATGTGAAAATAGAAGAATTAAGAATTATAACTAATTCTTCAGCAAACTCGATTTATTGATACGAGTTGATTTTCTGTTACGATGGATTGCCAAAATAATAGCTAGTCCAATAGCTGCTTAAGCAGCCGCAATGGCTATAACAAAGATTGATAAAATTTTTCCTTTGAATTGTCGACTATCAAATATATCGGAAAATGTGACGATATTTATATTCACCAAATTCAGTATAAGCTCAAGATAAGTACTCTAGCCATGCTTCGGCTTGTGATCAGTCCATAGATGCCGATAGAAAATAAATAAACACTTAGAAAAAGTACATGCTCTAACATAATTAATAAATTCCTCATCTATCTCGATTCATTTAAATATGAACAAAAATGAAACCGATTCAGTTGACTAGAATCGAAGAATTACAGAACAAAAGAATATATTCACAGTAGATTGAAATAAAATAGATTAAACCCATTTTCATTCTTTCATTAAAAAAAAAAGAATAACTGAACTAAGAAAAAAATAATTAAAAAAGAACAAGGATAATAATAAGAAACTCAAAGAAGAAATTCAAATTTAATTAACAAGTTTTTGGTTCCCGAATATCTAACTGATCCATTAATTTCTTATAACGCACTTTATTTTTCTTTGACAAATAAGTCAATAATCGTTGACGTTTTCCTATAATTATTCGTAGACCCCTTTGCGATAAAAAATCTCTTTTGTGCAATTCTAAATGTGAAGTAAGTCTCCGTATCTTACTGGTGAAATGGAATACTTGAAATTCAACAGATCCACTATTTTCTTCTTTTTTTTCTTGTGTAATAACTGAGATGAATGAATTTTTGATCATAAATTAAAATTTGTATCTTTCTTTTCTGTGAATTTTACCGATCAGTAAAAATAATAATAGTTAATATGCCAGTTATTTTTCTCTTTTCATCTAGTATACATCAAAATTGGATTCTATTCATATACTCTTTTTTTTCTTTATGTGGTTTATGTTTTTATGTTTTGTATATTTGGATCAAATATACAAAACATATATGTATTCACGAAATAGAACAATTTATTTCTTCTTTTTACTTAATCTTTTCACTTAAAAAAATTCCACTCTTCCTAATGAAAATTTATATACTATGAAATCAGCATCATGTATTAGAATATTACTACATAGTGTATATGTTTTGGCTTTCATCTAACAAATATGTTACACGATATGTAGGAAATCCACTATAAATCCTTTTTCATTGGAATTGAATTCATTCCGAATTGTTAATACATATGTATTCTTGACATACTGAAACGACTGCTGTTATTGGCATCAAACCAATAGCGATTCATACAAGCTAAATCTTCTAATCGATAATTGGGCCAAAGAAACAATTTGAATTTAATAAAATTTTTTCTATCTGTATTAATATGTTTGTCCTCATTCAAAAATTGTCCACAGTTTCTTATTTTGTTTTCATTGCAAAATCTTGGATTTTTATCCACAACATGAAAATTCCGGGAATTTAAACAAATTCGAATTCGAAATTCTCTACGACGTCTGGGGGATAGAATATTTTCAGGAACAAGTAAATCATAATTATTTTTGTCTCCACTCAAAAATATGTTGCTGTGTTGTGCACTGGATTTTTCAAACTCCCCTTTATCAATATATCTTTTTTTTGTGTATTTTTTATTTGTTTGTTGCTTCTTATTATCTACCAATGAAATATCTATAGTTTGATATATAATAGATTTTCCGTCCCTTCGTATAGATAGAAAAATTGGTTCAATAATAAATATTCCCTTTCTTATCAATTCTGCAAGAACTAGGTCCCTTTGAATCAGCATTTCATCTAGATTTATTTCACCTCTTTGAATGGAAGATATAGCAATTTCCTTTGGATTTATCAGTCTAAGTAGGAGACAATATACCCTGATATTTTTCATTATTTTCTTATTCAAAGGATCAGTCCATCTTAATTGAAAAAGGAAATATTTTTTCAAAAATAAATCTAGTTCCATTTCATTCTTGCTCTTAGATTGTTTTTTTTTTATACCTTTTTTTATTTCTAAGCTTGCGTAATCTTCTTCAACAGCTTTTTTATTCTTTTTTTTTAGTAGATTCAATACAAGATTTCTTTGGACCTGTTTTTGGTTTTCTTCCTGCTTGGAATTTACTAATTCAAGATCTTTTTTTTTCTTAGATGATTTATTTGGATTTACGTTCATTTTTTTACTTTTTTCATTTATGGAAAAATGAAAAAAGAGTGATTTGATTGGGATGATCCAAGGTTTCATTTTATATACATCAAACAGTAGTACAAATTCTGGAAAGAACCAAGTTTCTAGATTGGATATAGTATCATGATTAGATGTGGTATCATTAAACCTTTTTTTATTCATTCCCATGCAATCAAAAACGAAACTTTTTTGATTGCATGTTTTGATCTCTTGATCAATTGTAGGAAAAAAAAGATCTTTTTTTTCCATTTTTTCAAAATTATTAATTTCAGTCTTAGTATTTTTCTGAATCTTGATGCCAATATGTGCATTGGTCCAAATCTCAATATTATTCTCAATATTATTTCTAAAACAAAGATGAAGAATTCTACAATCAAAATATTTTCTATCCAAATTTGTATTCCTATCAACCAAATTTGTATTCCTATCAATAAGAAATCCTTTTTCTAGATAATTATTACTAGGTATACTTACCAATACATAAAATGATTCAGGCTTCGATGTATTGAAATTTTCTTGGTCCCCATTTGTTTCTAATGTTGATCCAGAAATGTAGAAATTAGGAAGGCTTATGTATTTATATGATAAAAGATCATATCTGTAATGTTTTTTCCATTTGTCTTTTTGATTCATAGATGAATTCTCTGCATAGTCATTTTCTTTCATGGAATAAATGAATTGGTATTTTTTATCCAAATCCAATTGGTTTGATTCCTTGTTTTGAATCATATGATGTTTATCAATTCTATTTTTCCATTCTTTAGCTAATCGAGACCTTTTTTTTTGAGATAAATCGTATTGATAATGACCTTTTAACCAGTTTTTCCATTCGTTCATTACAAACGTATTAATTTGCTTATGTCTTGCTTTAAAATTAAAAATTCCGTGTATCATACAATAGTCTTTTAAATTATCCTTAAAAAAAGGATAGCTCTCTTGATATTGAAGTACAGGTCTCAATGGATACTTATTAAGTAATTGGTTTTGTGATATTTTATAAAAAACATATGCTTGGGACAAGGAAGATAAGTTCCAATAAGTATTGGAATTTTTATTGCTATTTTTAGTATTATCAATATTTGAAAACAATTTTTTTATAGTCAAAATAAAATTCATTGTATTTTGATTTATTTCATCAATTACTTCTTGTTCTTTATTTATTTTATTTATTTCATTGTTGTAAATGGATTTATTAAAGATCTTTTTTGTTGATTCAAATAAAAGTTGTGCATTGATCTTAGAAACGGTAATGGTACATAACAGAATATCTATGTATATTTTTTCAATGAATGATTTGATAAAGTAGTGTGATTTACGCATTAATCGGATATTTTTCCTTTTTAATATTTTCCAAATATGCTTCTGTAATCTCGATCTTTTATTATCATAAATTATAACTATTTCTTTTTTTTTCTTGTCTTTTGCAGTTCGTTCAATTTGATTACTGATTTTGATTGTCTTATCAGAAATATCTTTCATTCTTCTTTCTATTAGTGAATAATTTAACCAATTCATCGTTTGATTTAGAGCGGACGATTCGCGAGGAATATTTATTTTGAAATCTTTTTTATTTTCGTTCAGTTCATATACTTTTTCTTTCCTCACTTCAAATAATAAATTTGGATTTACTTTATCCAGTTTTTTCATTATTAGGTTGATAATTCGAACTATTTTGATGACTCCTTTTGTTTTTTCTTTTCTAACTTTTAGAAAGGATTCTCTTTTTTTATTTATTAGAAGTTGTAGAAGTTTTAAAAATTTCTTTTTCACCTTTTTTTTTCTTTTTTGAAGTTCTTTATAAATAGGTTCAAAAAAAAAAGGTCGTTTTCGAGGAGAACCAAAGGGAAGTTCCGCTTCCATTCCCCAGACTGTTAAAAAACAAAAATTTGTTTTTTTCTCTTTTTTTTTAATTAAATCTCTATGATGAGATCGTGCCTTAGATTTTCTCCAAGGTTTTAGACAGAAAGGATATAGAATCTTTATCTGAATACCGTCTATTAACCAAGCTTGGGGAAATTCTGTTTCTGATAATTGAACACCATTATAGGTGCATTTAATATGGATTTCTCTATTCCATTCCTTAAAATCCTCGTCCCACTCGGGAATTTGAAATAATAAAACACGGAAAAGATTTTTGGCTATTATTAATGAAGGCAATATAATGTATTTTCTAAGAAAAGATTGGGTTACTAACATCAAACCTCTTATTACTTGAGTAAATATAAAGGTATCCCAAGCTTCTGATATTTCTATCTGTTCATTTTGATATTTTTTTTCCTCTTTCTCCTTTTCTTCTTTTGTATCTTCATTTTCAAAATAGGAAATTTTTAATTCTGATTCTTGTTCTCTCCCCATCCAATTCCTAAAAATTAGATTCTTCATTTCGTTGATATCAAAAAACGAAAAAAAAGATATTTTGTCTAGACGATCCAAAAAAAGCAGGGAATGTACATTTACTTGAAAGAGGTTCCAAATAACTGTTTTACGTCTTTGAGCGCGCATGGATCCTTTTATTAGATTGCGACGAAAATCCGATTGTTGTGAGTAACGTGTCAAAGTCACCTCTTCCGTTTGATCATCATCATTGTTACTAGTATTCTGAATACTAGAAGAATTGGTATTCTGATCATTATCGTTATAAATTATCATACGTTTGGCTCTTCTTGAATGAATATCATAATATTCTTCCTCCAAATCTTCTTCATTTCCTTCTTCCTCTTCTCCCAAATTCTCAGTTAATTTGTATGACCATCGAGAAACCTTTTTACTGATTTTTTCGTTTCTAATTCCAATAGATTGATTTTTCATTCTTTTTGAATCTTTTGTATGTGTTGTAATTACATCAAATACAAATTGCAAATATTTTGCTTGACTTTCTAAATCAATTCCTTTTTCTTCTGTAGAATTCAAAAATGATTCACGGTGAAGTTCTACGGAATCATTAATAAGTAGATCATGAATCTTATTTATAAGAAAAAATTCTACTAAATCTTCTGTATCTGTATAAGTATTCATGATTGCACGTGAATCTAATTTTTTTCTCGTTCCTCGATATGGTCCGTTGAAAAAAGGATCATAAGTTTTTGGCAAGCATTTCTTTTCTTTTTCATCATCATATAATATGGTTCTCTTTTCAAGCATATCCAGACTAGAGGATCTCTCATTTTTTTCTCTAATTTGGATTCGGCTTCTCAATTCATTGTTCAAATTGTATTTTTTTTTTTCATTAGCATAAATCGAAGAATTATAAAGATCTTCGTCATATAGTTTTTCTATTATGTACAAAGAAATTCTTCGTTCTAGCATTTCCGAAAAAGTTGATAAACTGGGCGGATATGTAAAGGATATTATTTGTTTCCCATCACTTGTACATGTAAAAAAAAAAAATTGTGACATTTCATTGCGTAAAGCATTTTCTAATTTCTCATTTTTTATATATCGTAATGGACGATTCCATCGTTTATAATTAAAAAAAAAAGTGACAAAAGTTTTTTCAACCCACAATCTTTTCTTTTTCTCTTCTTTCAGTCTTCCCAATTCCCAATTCTCTTGATGGGTCTCCAGATCAGAATCTTCGTAAACCGGGCTATAGTGTGCCTCTTGAAAGTAAAATTCATCCTTTGTTTTTTCCTTTCCATTCACTCGGATCTCTTCCGTTTCATCTATTTTGTCCAGATCCTCCTTTTCTTCTTCTTCCGAACAAAGAGAAATAGAAGGATTTTCTTCGGTAGATTCCTCTTGTTCTTGTTCAGTCTCCTTCATTTCATAAGTTGTT